TCTTGGACTGGGAATTGAATGAATAAAAATAAAGAGATGAAATAAAGAAAACGAACGAACGAAGAATTCAAAAAAAGGTTCGGAAAAAAGAAATGGAAGAACAAAAGTCGTATGGATTTACAAAAATCCTGTGGATCGGAACTAAAAAAGAGAGATCGAAGTAGTTTTCGTTTTGATAGAATATTATTTTTCTTCATTCAATTCGGAGTTCTTAGTTACTTCGGCTGTATGAATCTTAGCGATGGAAGAATTAAGTCATAATTCATTGGACGATTGTATCATTAACTATTTCCTTATTTTTTCTTTATTTTAGTGCGAGGAACTTATCATGAATCCACTGATTTCTGCCGCTTCTGTTATTGCTGCTGGGTTGGCTGTCGGGCTTGCTTCTATTGGACCTGGAGTTGGTCAAGGTACTGCTGCGGGCCAAGCTGTAGAAGGTATCGCGAGACAACCCGAGGCGGAGGGAAAAATACGAGGTACTTTATTGCTTAGTCTGGCTTTTATGGAAGCTTTAACAATTTATGGATTGGTTGTAGCATTAGCACTTTTATTTGCGAATCCTTTTGTTTAATCCTATAAATAGGAAAATTACTTCTTTTTTTTCTCTTATTTATAGACCCGTGTTTCTTGCTTTTTCGAATTCTATCAAGATTTCATTCCTCTCCTACAATTGGAAGGATTGATTTGAGGATGAGGAATTAGCATAAGCATACCAATTTGCTTTTTTTTGTTTCCCTTTCTTAGTCTAGGGAAAACCCTCTTTTTAAGGAGTGTTGCAACAAACGAGGTTTTTTGCAATTGACATGAGACCAGGTCCCTAATACTAATAAGTATCTTTCTTATTGGGAATCTCCAATTGAAAGAAAAGATTTCGAAATAGAATTTTTGACTCTGTTTCGAAATAGGTAAATTACGAAAAAAAAAAACAAATCAATTAAATAAATATTCAAAATATATTCAAAATATTAAGTAGAAAAAAAGGTGAAGTGATACAAAAAAAAAGGAATTCAGTTCTTTTTTTTAGTCTATCTAAAAGAGGAGATCATATGAAAAATGTAACCGATTCTTTCGTTTCTTTGGTTCACTGGCCATTCGCCGGGAGTTTCGGGTTTAATACCGATATTTTAGCAACAAATCCAATAAATCTAAGTGTAGTGCTTGGTGTATTGATCTTTTTTGGAAAGGGAGTGTGTGCGAGTTGTTTATTTCAAGAATAGGCTGGATCCAACCAGCTGCACTTTTTTTTTCGTTATAACTAGGACCGAAAGGGGTGCAAGATTCCGCGAATTACTTCTGAATCAACTTCAAATCATATTTAAGAACCATAGCATTTCGTGATTCATTGGTAAATCTATTTTGATTCTCTATCAACCAAACCAATAATGCGGGACTATTAACATGGTTAAAGCTAAAGTTTGAAGTCCAGACACAGCAGGGTACTCTTTCTACTACTCTAGTTAATATAGAATAGAAATGTTTTCAAAATGAATAATTGGAAATTTTTTTTTCGATATAAAACACTCATGTCGATAAAAAGAGTTGAGCCTTTTATTGGTATTGGCAATTTTATTGAAAAATATTGGAAAAATAGGTATTTCGACTAACCCCTTTTTATGCTGAATCGATGACCTATGTATAAAGTAAGAAGAATTCTTTGGATTTGAAGAAAAAAGAAACAACTTTGCTGACAATTATATATTTTTGTTTGGTCAGAAGAGTCCTCCGAATATTCTGGTGTGATCAGTCGTAACATTCATTTTGGAATATGAATAGAGAAGAGAGGGAGAGGATAGACTCATTACATTAAAAAAAAGATATGGGAATTCCCCCCCCATACATAAGTAGTTGAAGTAATTGAGTGTGAGAGCCAAATGAATCGAAAAATTCATGTTTGGTTCGGGAAGGGATCATGGAAGTTTTGAGATGGATGTAAAGATAATCTACTTTCATTAAGTGATTTATTAGATAATCGAAAATTGAGAATCTTGAATACTATTCGAAATTCAGAAGAACTGCAGGGAGGGGCCATTGAACGGCTGGAAAAAGCACGGGCCCGCTTACGGAAAGTCGAAATGGAGGCAGATCAGTTTCGAGTGAATGGATACTCGGGGATAGAACGAGAAAAATTGAATTTGATTAATTCAACTTATAAGACTTTGGAACAATTAGAAAATTACAAAAATGAAACCATTCATTTTGAACAACAAAGAGCAATTAATCAAGTCCGACAACGGGTTTTCCAACAAGCTTTACAAGGAGCTCTAGGAACTCTGAATAGCTGTTTGAACAAGGAGTTACATTTACGTACCATTAGTGCTAATATTGGCATGTTTGGGGCAATGAAAAAAATAATTGATTAGTACTTTTACGGTAGGCATTATTTTTTTTCTTCCAAAAAAAAATTAAGAAATACTCATGGTAACAATTAGAGCCGACGAAATTAGTAATATTATCCGTGAACGTATTGAGCAATATACTAGAGAAGTCAAGATTGTAA